AATTAGCAGTTCGCCCTGTTAATCCGCCAGGGCCCAAATAACTCAATTTTCTCCCATGAACGATTTGTGTCAATGGATTAGTTCGATCCAAAACTTGAGATAATGGGTGTAATCCGAAAAAGGATTCATAAGTAGTTGTTAAAGGAGTTGAAGTTACCAAATTCTGAGGAGTAGGTATCAATTTATGCCTAATTGCTCCGGAGATAGTTCCCTTAACTACATTTTCTAAACGAGCCAGAGCCAACCCGAGCTGGTCTTGTAAAAGATCCGCTACAGAGCGAATACGTTTATTTTTCAAATGATTCATATCATCAAGTGTACCCATTCCAAATTTCATCCCAATCAAATGATCGGCAGCTGCTAATATATCTCGTGGTAACAAAAATATATTGTTCTGAGGTATATTAAGATTAAGTCTCCAATTAATATTTCGGCGACCAATCCTGCCTAATTCACACCTTTGGTGAAAGAATTTTTTTTGTAATTCCTTACATAAGGATTCAGAAAATATTGGATCCCCACCTACACAAGAAAATTGTTGATAAAACTCCAAAATAGCATTTTCTTTTGACCCAATTTTTTTTTTCTCCTTATCGGTCAAGAAAGATAAGAAAATTTCAGGGTAGCAAACATTTTCTAGAATTTCTCGTAGATTCGAACCCATAGCTGATGATAGAACTAGAATAGATATTTTCTGTTTCCTACTCACCCGAGCCCATATTCTTGCTTTTTTATCAATCTCTAATTCTAACCTGCCTCCCCAATCTGATATTATGGTGCCGGTATAGACCGAAATCCCGTTATGATCCAATTCTGACTGGTAATAGATACCAGGACTTTGCAATATTTGATTGATCACAATTCTATATATTCCGTTTACTATAGAAGTTCCAAGGGAATTCATTAAAGGAATGTTTCCAATAAAAATTCTTTGTTCTTGCATATTCCTACTGGTTTTCCAAATTAATCCCGCGGATACATATAATTCAGAAGAATATGTAAGTGATTCATAGACAGCATCTCGTTCTTTTATCAGAGGTTCTACCAATTGATATGTTTCCACAAATAATTGAAATTCAATTTCGTGATCTATATCTTCAATTTTTGGAAACTTAGAAAGTTCTTCTATTAAACCCTGATCAATAAACCGATAAAACCCTTCAAATTGTATCTGATTAAATCCGGGTATTGTAGATGTTCCCTCTTTTCCATCCCCGAGCATCTTTTTTGAATTTCCCATTTATCCGTTTATTGAAAAAATCCCATCCCATCTCTCATTCTTCACCGAATCATATCCATAGAATTCGATCTAGCAATAATGGAATTTCTATTCTGTTTACTGAATCACATGAAATTTTATCCAACTCCAAGATATATGGAATGTATGAAATACGTATGAACGGAGACTAGATTCAATTAGAATTTTTTATAAGAAATAGATCCAAATGGAAAAGAATTGAGAAATACCACTGGAACTTATGGAGTTTTGTAAAGACTAAAAAAAAAAGTAATTTCATTTTCACCTATGATATTACATATTCCAATTCGATTGCATACCATAAAAAAATGTATTCATCATTGGATCTGTTCGAGCCGATAAACATATAATAAATAGAAAACTTTTTTTTTAACCACTTTACTTTTTCATGTATTTTTATTTCATTGTTCAAAAAAATATTTGCAGAAAAGAGATTTATTTTTACCTATTTTGAATAGAATCGTTAGAATATCATTGAATTGAAGTAGGTAAGAAAACTTGTGTTTTTTTATTTAGTCATTTTTTTTATTATTAAAATAAAAAAGAATGCACAGATATATATGTCTCTTTTTCTTCTTTTATTGTGGTACAGTTCTATTTGGGACAGCATATGCTGTGCTCTATCAAAAAGGAAATTTTCTCTTCAAGATATTCAAAGAAAAATTGAAATATAAAAATTTATTGAGAATTACTCCTCAAAAGCATCCCTAGAGAGATAAAATACCCCATTATAGAGCTATAGCTCTATAACACAACGTAACGTATGTTCTGATTCTGGGGTTTACATATACTCATCATTACTGTTATAATTGAAATTGAAGAAGATTTATTTTTAATTGAAAAAACTCAATATGGATTAGTTATAAATCCATTTCTAATGATTTTCTTAATATAGAAATAAAAAAATGTAGATTTTAATTCAAAACTGGTCATGAATTTACAGTCATATAGTTAATGGTTCTGGTTTGTACTGGATTCTATATTTTGTGACTGAAAATCTATATATATATTTTTTTTCGGAGTTCAAAAAAAAAAAGAAAATTGGAATCTAGTTTCTATCGTTTTGGCGGCATGGCCGAGTGGTAAGGCGGGGGACTGCAAATCCTTTTTCCCCAGTTCAAATCCGGGTGCCGCCTCAACAACAGACTTTAAATCCCCTATTATAACAAACGTAGGAAAAGACTCTTGATACTTTCTTTTCGTTATTCTAAGCCCCTGGCTCTCGAGGTTCTATTCTCTAACCTAAAGTTTTGCCTATCAGATTCAAGGAAAACTTAAAGTAGTAGAGGGAAATCCGTAAATCTTTACTTGCCACTACTAATTTAGTTCCACTTACTGAATCTTCAATTAGATTGGATAGCCAGAGAAGGAATTAAATTAATAGTTTTGGAAAGGACCTAAGATACTTTGGATACAGACTCATGAAAGTCTCGGAATGTTCAGACATTCAATCAATATTAGATTAGATGAAGAATTGCCTTTCGTTTTACTTCCAAAAATAAAAAACGATAAAAGAAAGAAAAAGTCTTATTCTTTCTACATGTGAGTCAGACTCCTTGGATACTTCAAAAAGTGTCCGTTTGCTTGTGTTTACATCTTGTCGATTCTACTAGAAATTCTATAATAAGAATAACTCATTATAAGATAAGTGGATTTTTTGGAGTAGTTCATCAATGGTGACCCAATACCTCTCCCTTTTTTTGACTCTGCACCAGGGATTTCACTATTATTAGTGAACAATAATGGAATAGTTTCTTCATATTCATAGAAATAGGGGACAGAATTCACATGGATATAGTAAGTCTCGCATGGGCTGCTTTAATGGTAGTTTTTACATTTTCCCTCTCTCTCGTAGTGTGGGGAAGAAGTGGACTCTAGAAATACTTCTAATTGCGGTAATAATCAAACTCTATCAACCTGTATCAATTGTTTTAGTTTTCTAGACCGTTCGGCAATTTTTTTTAATATTTTTTTTTAGAAATTGGATTTATGTTTTGTTTTATTGACTCATGTTCTATTTTTATATCAGGGTTTACACGGTTAACCATTCATGGGGTAACCCCTTTCGAAATCTGAAGAAGCTTCCATCGAATTGGGATTATCTGTATTAAATGGATCAAACAAACAAATGAAATTGAGAAAGTATGTACATACATTTCATATTCTATTTAATTTATATTGACGTTTATAAAGAAAAAGAGAGATATAGGTGGATTCCTTTATATTAAGATATTTCACTTGTATCTTTATACATTACAATAACCATAATGGCTAGTATGGTAGAAAGAGATCTCTTTCTACCATACTAGCGGGCCCCTTAGGATACTACTACTGAGTCTAATGCATTCCTTTCATTTAAGACGAGAAATTGAAATCTTTTTTTTTCATTGATAGTCAAATTGTATTCAAATTAATCATTTTGACTAACTGTTTTTACGTAAATTATAAGCAAAAAAGCAGTAGGAACGAGAATGAAGAGTGCAGTAGCAATAAATGCAAGAATATTGACTTCCATAATTTAATCGTTTATTATTTTTTTTCTTTGGAATATCTCGGGATTTAATCCCATAGAGATGAGAAATCTTTCGCTTGTAAACTCATTCAGATGAATTCGATTTCGATGATATCGAATGAAAGAAATATCATGAATAACAATATCGGAGCTATAAAATCGATTCATCGTCAAGAATTTAATAGTATAACATAGGAAGATCTTTTATCCACACCGAATACATAATGAGATTCCTGATCCAATCAAAAAATATTTATTTATGATCCTTTTTCCCGGCTTTCTTTGCTACAACCTAGAAGTTTACTTTCCTTGTACAATCATCTGATGAAGTATCATAAAAAAACCTTTTCTACTTCGATTCTTTACAAAAACGAGTTTCTAAAGAACCTTAAATAAACAATAGAAATCAAATAGAGAAAACAAGTACGAAGTTCAATTTGAAATTACAAAAAAATTTAAAGGGTCTATCATCTTTTTTGAAAACAAAGAAAGGGAATGTGACAAAGACGAGTCCCAGTAAAAAAACGCAAATATTCCAAAAAATTAACGAGTTAATTTTTCTTACGAGTTTTTTCTTCGACATCTACTCTACTCTAATCTTTAAAAAGAGCATATTCATTAGGGAAGACACATTTTATCTTTATTTTTGAAATATCCTCTTTCCTTGGTTGGATTCGAACTATTTCAAATTCCTTGATTTCCTAGAAAGAAAAATATATATAGGTACTCTTGTCAAATGTATTATACGCTATCCTATTCCATTTTCCTACACGAATTAATGGGAGATCAGTTGACAAAAAGCGGAAACCCCATACAGTATCTCTTTCTTGAAGTGTTGGATGCTCTCAATAATTATAATGAATTTACATATGTCTCTCTACCCTAGTTAAAATAATTCAAATAGTCGACCATTTCTTTTGCTTTATGAAAAAAGAAAAAAAAAAAAGATAAATGAAACCATTTTCATCCCCTTGCCCAGAAACAAAAAGGGGAGTTGATATATTGAATCCGCCGGGACTGACGGGGCTCGAACCCGCAGCTTCCGCCTTGACAGGGCGGTGCTCTGACCAATTGAACTACAATCCCATGGAAATAAAGTGGGTAGCTTACATATTCCTTCTTATTATTTCATTTTAATGATTTCAATTTTAGATTCAAATTTTTGTTTTGTAAGAAAGAAAGTCACAAGTGATAGATATATTGATATCTATATGGATATCACGTTAGTGAGAGCAAGATGGATTACTGGGTAATCCTTGCATTATTATCAAATCGATTGATAATCTATTTTTTTTTTAATAGATTATTTTCTCGACTCTGTTCATTAAAGTTTATATTTAAAGGATCCATATCGGAATCCTTAGCAAGATCAAGATCGACATTTTTTATGAAAACAAAAAAGTAACTAAACACAAGAAATAAAGAAAAAAGGAAAGTCGAACTATACCCTGAAATTTGACCTTTTTTTCTTACCCTTCTCTGTCATTTATGCAAAACAAAAAGGATTATGTAGACAGCGAATTATTGGGCCGAGCTGGATTTGAACCAGCGTAGACATATTGCCAACGAATTTACAGTCCGTCCCCATTAACCGCTCGGGCATCGACCCAGGAAGAATCTATTCTAACTTTATGGATAATCCATGATCAACTTCCTTTCGTAGTACCCTACCCCCAGGGGAAGTCGAATCCCCGCTGCCTCCTTGAAAGAGAGATGTCCTGAACCACTAGACGATGGGGGCATACTTGCTCAACCGCCATCATACTATGATCATAGTATGATCAGTTTTTAAAAATTGTCAATATAATCAAATGGTATGACTAGCTTATAAGGTTTTTTCTTTTTTCTTTTTTTCTATAGAATTCTATATCATTTTTTTATTTTTCATTTGTATTCATATTCTATACATAATTCTATAAAAAATCGATATATTTTCTTTTTATATTTGAAGTGGAAATATTAAATAAAAAAAATATAAAAACCGTCTAGTACAGAATCTTTTCAAGAAGTGATTGGTCTGACATAAAAAAAGAGGGTTAAGTTTCGTTTTTTTTTTACTTTCCTTCATAGATTGCCTCATCTCATTGTTAAGAAATAGTAGTATCCCTGTCTAACACTAATCCAAGAAAGTCAGCCAGAATCCATCTTCTAAATTAGGGAAGAAAGGTGGATTTATAAGTTAAGTTATCAAAAATTTGCTTTTTTTTTTTTTTTTTTTTTTAGAAAATTATTGTTCAGAGGATAATCCGTATCTCTTCATCACATGTCAAGATAAAATATCTTGGGTCTATGTCAAATTACTAAGTACATGTATAAATCAAATTAATTTCGTTCGATTTTGATGTGGTAGGCAATTTCAAATAAAATAATTAATTGCATGGATATTTATCAAATCCAATATTAAAAAAGCAAAAAATACCCCGTTAAGTAAATTTGAAGTAAATTCAAATTCTCGTTTCTAGTTCCGAAATGAGCTACTAACCACTATGCGTCTATTGTATATATATAATATATATATAGATATAGATAGATTTTATCTACCTATCGAATCAGTCAGGAATTAAACCAAGACGGCCCTTTTAACTCAGTGGTAGAGTAACGCCATGGTAAGGCGTAAGTCATCGGTTCAAATCCGATAAGGGGCTTTTACGTTCTTTACTTTCTACATAGTAAAAGTTTCATTCGAAAGTTTATAATTTAATTTCTAATTTTGTTAATTTCATTCTAATAAATTTCATTCTAATAAATTTCATTCTAATAAGAACTAATAATAAAGTTAGCGAGTAATTGAAAAAAATAAAATTGAACATTTTTATATTTATATTATAATACAATGAATAATGATAAGTCGTCTCTTGAATTGCCAAATATATATTCTTTTTTTCCATTTTTCGATAGATTAGAAATCAACAAATAAAAAAGAAAAAGTAAGTGGACCTAACCCATCGAATCATGACTATATCCACTATTCTGATATTCAAATTCGATAGAGATAAAATTGAAATAGTAGATTTGGTTTATTTCATATTTTTTTATTAGGAAATCCGTCGATATCTCTTATTGAATCTTCTTGTTTCTATATATTTCATAGGAAATATATTGCGTTCCTGCCTAGAGAAAGAAAGTCTTATTTCAAAGTAATAACTAAAAGGGCGTTTCAATATCTTTTTTTGATTCGAGAACATAACAAGATCCTAAATTCTATTTGTATAAGAATAAAATTGTATTAAAAATAAACCAAAATCGAATCATAAGAATGGCTTCAGATATCAATCAAATATTTCCATATTGATGCATACGAGATGACAATGTAATGTGATCGAAGGTGTATGTGAGAAAGAAACTCTCATTTACAGTTTCCTATTATTTTATTTAAATATTGTATTGAATTAAATATAAATAATAAATTTTCTTTTTTTTACAGATACATAAGGGCATATACATATAGATATCAAAGAAAATAGAAAAAAAAATAGTAAAAGTTCCCTTTTTGCTTCAACCCGTCAGGGTATAAAAGGAAAATAACAATAGTTGATACTATAGTATTTAATACACAAGTATTTAATACCCACAAAAAAGAAAAAAAAAGATTTCTTTATCTGAGTAATGAGTCATCCGACAATTCATGATTTAGATTCAACTACTTATTAATAAACTAATAGCAAGGAAGAAACAAATTGAGTTGATGCGTTTACCTAAGTAAGGACCAATAAAATCAAATATTTGGATC